ACTCAAGGGTTCAGGTTCAAACATGTTCTTTGAAGAAATATATGAGTTCTATTATAATAGAAAAAAATATGTTTTTTTTATTCCATTTAAGTAAATCGAGAAAAGGAAAAACATAATAAGAAATGACACTCCTATCATAGGAATGGAAATAGCCTTGTTGCTGCTTCAATAACAAGCATTTTCGTTTTCAAATCAAATAAATCATTTGATCTATGATTCATTGGAACAGGGAATGGCCTGGCTAGGTACTGGCCAGGCCGGGGGAATAGGGGGAATAAAAGAAAGAACTTTTCGGACGAAATCAAAGAGGGACTCTTTCTATTGGAGATATCTGTTTCGAATCATTATCTAAAGGGAATTGATGATTGATCAAATTCGTCTATATTTATAGAATAAAGAAAGATAAGGAAAAACTTTTATCAACCTTTACTTCACGCGTCACATATGAATTATCCTTTTAAAATTGGGAGAGATGGCTGAGTGGACTAAAGCGGCGGATTGCTAATCCGTTGTACGAATTATTTGTACCGAGGGTTCGAATCCCCCTCTCTCCGTTTCTTCTGATCACTTGATATTTCCCTTTCGAATTCGAAAAAATCTCTAACCCCCTTTCTCATAGTTAAATGTATGGAATGGAGAAAGAAAATCCTAAGAAAATTCAGAAATCGAGCAAGGAAAAACCCCTGATTTTTTTATTCATCACGTCCAGGATTACGTCCTGGATCATTAGATAGGAATCCGAAGATGAAGAGAGAAACAAAGAATATCACTACTGTGTAAACGAAGAGTTTGAGAGTAAGCATTACACAATCTCCAAGATCATTTTGGGGGAAATAGGGGAATAGATTCTCCATTTTTGTACCACATATTCCGTTTTGACACCAAGAAAAGAAGCGGTTTCTAGAAAACATAAGGAATTTGCAGGAATGAATTTGTAATAAGATTCTGATTCTTTCGTTAACAAAATGATCTCTCATACCTACAATTAGGTATTGTAGGGACCATACATAGGGTCTTCGACCCCCAGAAGGAATGAAGAAATGAGGTGATTCCGATTCATCTCGGTTATCCAAAAGAATTTCCATGTTTGAGTCGAGGGTTCATTATCTGATCTTATCAACTCTTAAGAATATCATTTTTTTTTTATCGAATAAATCATGAATGTTTCTAAGACAGTATTAAAGATCTCATCGAAAACTTACAGCAGCTTGCCAAACAAGGGCTAAGAGAAAAAAGAGCACAGGTATGACTGGCATAACATCTACGATTGGATTGAAAAAAGCATAAGCTTCGGGCAATTTGGCGAAGAAAAAGCTACTCGAATGAAGGGCAGAATTAAGACAGATCAAACTAAAGATATTAAGCATAACAAACATTTTGTTCTTGGAGAAAATTTCATTATTATTGGGTTATTGATATAAGGGGAAAATGAAGAAAGAAGGGAAAGTAGGCCGCAAAATCTTTCTTTTTCTTTGAACTCCCTCAATCAAAAATCCTTCAATTCTCAAATGAGAATAGAAGGAATCATACCTTACATACAATATCTTAATTGAATTATATGTAATGATCAATAAATTCATTTTGATTCTACATCTACATGTGTAGAATCATAGCAACAACCAATTCAATAGATATTGGGGCTGGAATTGACGAACAACCAATACCGATATTAGTGTTTATCGGTGTCGAATAGAAATAAAAATGGGGCGTGGCCAAGTGGTAAGGCAACGGGTTTTGGTCCCGTTACTCGGAGGTTCGAATCCTTCCGTCCCAGACCAATTCTATCATAACAAAGATTGTTCTTTTTAAGAATCTTCTGTTTAAGGGTGTAATGTTGGATACAATGTGATCCAATCTTTCTTTGTGATTTCTAATGATTCTTCTATAGAATCATATCTTCCCTTTCGATTTTGTTTCTCACAAACAAACGGATCGAGTATCAATGACATGTGGATGGAAATAAATATCTTTTTTGATATAGGTAGGATGGGAACAAAGATCAAAGTGAAATTCAAAAAAAAAAACTGGGTGGGCCATTCAGCGTATGTTCGCCCCCTCGCCCATATTCATATTGAAGGTTAGTTAGTCATTTGGATAAACTTTATGCCCCATATCTATGATATTTGGATTCTCACATGATGCATTCTGAGTCGAAATGCGAAATAAAAGAGAAGTCTCTACCTTCCCTAAAGTAAATATAAATAAAGATAGGGTAGACAAAATGACTAATTCTATGTGGATCCTGAATCCTAAAAAACAGGGGGGTTCTTGGTATTAATTCCATCGCTGGAATTAAAGCTCCTGAGACTGGGGTGGGACAAAATCAAACAAAATAGTAACAACGAATTGATATGAACCCATTTTGCTTTGTACTTATACAAGACAGGATAGCATCCCATAAGAAGATCCTTTTAAATTGGCTTTGGATATGATTCATGATCCCCATGGAATTCGTGTCGATATGAGTTAATCCGCAAAGGAAAGGAAGGCATCAATTTCAAGACCCTTGTCATCCGGATCTTATTAACAAACAAGAAAATTCAATACGGAACAGATTATTTTCTTTGGACCTAATTTCTTTTATTTTGTATTTGATTTGGCTCCAATGAATAATTGGAAATCAATGTAGCGATCAATTGGGGGAGGGGGGAGATTCATACATTCACTTTACTTTATGGAAAGATTCCTGAATCTGAAGTAAGGAAAAATCTGTAGAAAATGAACCATGCCTATATGTATTGTTATTGTTCTATTTCAGTGATCAGTGACACCGGTGTTTCAGTTTTGGCGAAAAAGATCTGCGATCCCTTAAATACCCACGATTACCCCCGGTAACACTTGTTTGGTGTATCTGATGAATACGATAAAATCAGACTCCTACGATTCTGATTTTATCAATCAGATGAAAGAATACCTGAAAGAATACCGACCTTCATTTTTTCTTTCATGAGCCCCTTCTATCCATCCCCAAGAAAACAAAACAATTTGATTTGTTTCTTGACCCATTTATCTGGTTTAAATTATTGATGATTCAATCGGAAAGGAAACATAGAGGTCTCTTATGATGATCAAATTCGCGTCTGATTTAATTAATCAGATATCTGCTAAACATTTTTAGATCCTCGTTGTACCGACTTGTTGATGGATTTAGAGATTCAATTCAGTCTTTACTGGAAAACTTATTTCCAGTAATGATGTCGAAGTAGGAAATTCTTGAAATTGTTTTTTATGATTCCTTATAAATTCTTTCTACTCGAAGAAGTGTGACATTGGTGAATCTATCCTATCGAGTCACTTGCGATCTTTCCCGGTCATTGGAATAGCTTATTTGGTTAATGACTCATTCTGTTCCGGTATCGGTAATCTAATTAAAGACCCTTCTTTAGTTTTAGTTGTTTGAGAAAGAATTGGATCTTTCATGATTCATCATCCCTAACAATCTGTTGAAGATGTAAAGAAGTGTTAAGCAACGCATTTCTTCGTGTTTTTTATAAATGTGTTTCATTCTTCTAATAAAATATGGGGTTAAATTATATTCTTGCTGAGACTTCTCCAGATCCATCTATGAAAATGAAAGTATGGAGGACTTCATATACTATATACCGATTGAGCCAATGACTATTCATGATTCCATATTGAATCAATTCCATACCGGTCCAAAATTAGAGGAATGTTATGGTAAAACTTCGTTTGAAACGATGTGGTAGAAAGCAACGTGCGACTTGAAGGACATTATCGGCTGTGGATTCTTGTACCCACCATTTTATATATCAAAGAAGATGCTCTCGGCTCGACATAGTTTGTTCTATTCCACTAGGACCCCAATTTTGGGGTTGTAATAAAATAATATAATTATAATATAGCACATGATGGAGCTCGAGCATAAAGAATTGGTTCATTTAGCAGAGAGAAGGATCTAGGGTTAATGCCAATCAATAAGTTGGAACAACTTCGTAAGTATATCTTCGGTATAGAAATTGAAAGGATCAAGTTCGAACAAGTAAAAAAAAAAAAGTAAAATGAATTTGTCGAAATAGTTTTACCAATTCCGATCAAAAGTGTATCACAGGGGAATCAATCGTTTCCATAGAACGAAATAACAAAAGGTATGTTGCTACCCTTTTGAAACAATTAAGGATCACCGAAGTAATGTCTAAACCCAAGGATTCAAAGCAAAGATAAAATAAAGGATACCGGAACAAGGAAACACCGTTTTCAATTGTCTCAACAACTAGATCAGAATGGGGAAGAAATAAAATCGATTCTAGGCGAGACAAACAAAAGAGGTTAGAGACGGCTCAATAAATGTTTAAGGATTTCCCTTCGAGCTCTTTGAGAATTACCCAACTTGAGTTATGAGTACGAATGAGATTTCTTTTTTTTTTTCAGGAAGGAAGAACAAAAAAAAATGACTCAAATCATAGTCTAATTGATGATTTTGTGGATCTATTTGCCACTACAATACATAAATTCGAATCATTCTTTTTCGAGCCGTACGAGGAGAAAACCTCTTATACGTTTCTAGGGGGGGTTGTTCATTTATGTCTATCCCAATGAGTCATCTATCGAATCGTTGCAATTGATGTTCGATCCCGAAGAGAGGGAAGAGATCTTCGTAAAGTGGGTTTTTACGATCCGATAAAGAACCAAACTTATTCAAATGTTTCCGCTATTCTATATTTCCTTGAAAAAGGCGCTCAACCTACAGGAACTGTTCATGATATTTCAAAGAAGGCGGAGGTATTTAAGGAATTTCGAATTAATCAAATGAAATTAATGAAATAAAAAAAAAGGGGGGGGGGTGCCCAGTATCTAGCTTTGTCTAATTGTTTCTCCACCATTCCTTATTTTTTTTTCTCTATTCTCTATTCATTGTTGCTCTCACATGACCCCGTATCATAGAACTATAAAAAAAATCTTCTCTTGATATGAGACAGATAGAAAAAAGATTGAGTGAATAGATGAAATAACTGGGAAATTATGGGATTACCATCAATCAGATGGTTTTCGTTGGGACTCCACCAACAAACAAAAGGTCAATCTTGCTTATCTCTATTGAATAAATATTGAATAAACCCGACATTTTTTTCCTACCGGAATTCCTTATTTATTTCCCCACTCATACTTCATCCCTTATCTATGTTGTAGTGTCACTCCAACACAAGTCCTTGTTTTATTTATTGAATTGGTTTTCTCAACATTCAATTCATATTGACAATGGTGTATCGAACAAATATAATTCGATCGTGGATAAATAGATCTATTTATCCACATTTCATAAGTTTGTTTCTTTATTTCACTCAAACGATGGGTTCGTCAATTTCGTTGTGACACAAGAAGTATCTTAGTTAATATAATGAAAAAAAAAAAATAGAGTATGGGTAGTCTATAAATTTTTACATCTATTTAGATTTTCTCTATAATTTATCCCAGAATCTGTTGTATTTTCATCTGATCTCTGTTCATTTTTATGTTCACAATTGATCATCAAATCTTTCTTTTTGATCTGTTGCTAGTTCAATGTTTTGACGAGGTCGGGCAATCAAATCTCTTTATTTATTTTTTATTCCGATCGTATCTACACACCCTATTTATATGGGTTGCTAACTCAACGGTAGAGTACTCGGCTTTTAAGTGCGGCTATGGTCTTTTACACATTTTGATGAAGCAACGGATTCGTCCATACCATTGGTAGAGTTTGTAAGACCACGACTGATCCTGAAAGGGAATGAAAGGAAAAAACAGCATGTCGTATCAATGGAGAACTCTTAGAATACTTCATCCTTAACGGATCGATACAAAATCTTGTTTTGATTCTTTTCTTGGAAAGGGGTCAAATCAATTCAAGTTGGGTCGAGTGAATAAATGGATAGAGCCCTATAGCTCCAATTATAGGGAAACCAAAAGCAACGAGCTTCTGTTTGTTCTTAAATTCGAATGATTACCCGATCTAATTAGACGTTAAAAATATATTAGTGCCTGATATGGGAAAGGGTTCTCTTGTGAGTGGATCATCAATTCCTTTTTTTTCATGAATCCTAACTATTCTCTATTATGTTCTCTATTATGTAGTGGAGACGAATGTGTAGAAGAAACGGTATACTGATCAAAATTCATTATTCCAAAGTCAAAAGAGTGATCGGGTTGTAAAAATAAAGGATTTCTAACCATCTCTTGTAACTATAACGAACATAAATAAATTGGATGGAAATAGGATCCGTTGATTGTCCTTTCTGGCTCCGGGGTATCCATTCTTTTCTTACTATATACCTTGTTCTGACCGTATCGTACTATGTATTATTTGATAACTCAAGAAATCCCCCATTTGGTTCAAGTGTAATTTCAAATGGAAATGGAGGAACTACAAGGATATTTAGAAATGGATGGATTTCGGCAACAATACTTCCTATATCCGTTTCTATTTCAGGAATATATCTACGCGCTTGCTCATGGTCATGCTTTAAATGGATCGATTCTTTATGAACCGGTGGAAAATTTAGATCATGACAATAAATCCAGTTCACTAATTGTGAAACGTTTAATTACTCGAATGCATCAACAGAATCGTTTGATTATTTCGGTTAATGATTCTAATCAAAATCGATTCGTTGGGCACAACAATCATTTTGATTCTCAAATGATATCGGAGGGTTTTGCAGTCGTTGTGGAAATTCCATTCTCGCTGCGATTGGTATCTTCCCTAAAAGAAAAAGAAATAGCAAAATCTCATAATTTACGATCTATTCATTCAATATTTCCCTTTTTCGAGGACAAGTTATCACATTTAAATCATGTGTCAGATATACTAATACCCCACCCCATCCATCTGGAAATCTTGGTTCAAACCCTTCACTCTTGGATACAAGATACTCCTTCGTTGCATTTATTGCGACTCTCTCTCTACGAGTATTGGAATTCAAATAGTCTCATTACTTCAAAAAATTCCATTTCCCTTTTTTCAAAAGAGAATCAAAGATTCTTCTTGTTCCTCTCTAATTCTCATGTATATGAATGTGAATTCATATTCATTTTTCTCCGTAAACAACCCTTTCATTTACGATCAAAATCTTTTGGATCCTTTCTTGAGCGAACACATTTCTATGCAAAAATAGAATATCTTGTAGTAGTGCTTTGTAACGATTTTCAGAAAACCCTATGGTTGTTCAAAGACCCTTTTATGCATTATGTCAGATATCAAGGAAAATCGATTCTGGCTTCAAGGGGGGCTCATCTTCTGATAAAGAAATGGAAATCTCACCTTGTCAACTTTTGGCAATGTCATTTTGACTTGTGGTCTCAACCGGCCAGGATCCATATAAAGCAATTATATAATCATCCCTTCTATTTTCTGGGCTATCTTTCAAGTGTACGACTAAACTCTTCGGTGATAAGGAGTCAAATGCTAGAGAATTCGTTTCGAATAGATACTGCTATTAAGAAATTCGAGACCGTAGTCCCAATTATTCCTCTGATTGGATCATTGGCTAAAGCAAAATTTTG